AGAAGGGTGCCTGATTAAAGGGCTATTTTGATAGAATAGATTATGTATGAAAATACCCCTCCTAAACTTTTTAATTAAAATACCTATATTAAATAGAATTAAACTATTCCCTTAAATATCAAAAATCTATGTACATCATATACTATAATATAAAAAGGTAAGCTAATTAAGCTACTGGGTTCATACCTCATTTATAAAGGTTTCAATCCTTTTCTTTTTAATTTTTAAACTTTACAAAATAGTATTTGTTATTTCTATAATAAGAGGAACATTAATCACAATTTCTTCCTATTCTTGAATATCTATATGAATAGGATTAGAAATTAATTTATTAAGAATTATCCCTTTACTATCCTCAGAAAAAAATTCTTACTCTAATGAATCTACATTAAAATATTTTATTACTCAAACCCTTGCATCAACAATTCTTATATTTTCTATTATTTCAACTCTTAATTTAAGAGAATTTATTACTAATAATTTCAATTATTACACAATTATAATTATAAATTCTGCAATTTTAACTAAAATGGGAGCTGCCCCCTTTCATTTTTGATTTCCAGAAATTATAGAAGGTTTAAATTGAATAAACTGTTTCATTATATTAACTTGACAAAAAATTGCCCCCTTTGTTATTTTAATAATAAATTCAAAAATAACCTTATTTATTTCATTAATTATTATTTCATCTTCAATAATTAGAGGAATTTTAGGTATTAATCAAATTAGTCTACGAAAAATTCTTACATATTCATCTATCAATCATATTGCATGAATAATTAGAAGTTTAATAAATTCACAATCCATTTGAATTTTTTATTTTATTACATACTTTATTATTACAGTAAATATTATTTACATACTAAAAACTCTAAATATTTACTATTTAAAACAACTTTATAATTCAATAAATTCAAATAAAATATTTAAAATTCTATTTATCATAAATTTCCTATCATTAGGAGGATTGCCCCCTTTCTTAGGTTTTTTCCCAAAATGACTAACAATCATAAATTTAACTCAAAATAATTTTTATATAATCAGAGTAATTTTAATTACTTTTACTCTTGTAACATTATTCTTTTATCTACGATTAACATTTAGAACATTAACTCTTTCATTTAACGAAACTCCAATTTTACTAAAAAATAAATTTAATTTTTCCTTTCTAATATTCAATTTTGTTAGACTAGTCGGTATAATTTTAAGAACAATCCTATTTAATTTTTATTAAAAGGATTTAAGTTAAAAACTAAACTAGCAACCTTCAAAGTTGTAAATAGAGGGCTCTCTAAGCCTTGAGGCTAAAAATCTAGGAGATTACCTTTAAATTTGCAATTTAAAATCATTATTGAATATTTAACCTGGTAAAAGAAATTAATTTTCGTAAATAAATTTACAATTTATTGCTTATTCTCAGCCATTTTACCGAATAAGTGATTATTTTCTACAAACCATAAAGATATTGGAACCTTATATTTTATTTTTGGTGCTTGAGCAGGAATAGTAGGAACTTCCCTCAGTTTATTAATTCGAGCTGAATTAGGAAACCCAGGATCCTTAATTGGAAATGATCAAATTTATAATGTAATTGTTACTGCCCATGCCTTTGTAATAATTTTCTTTATAGTAATACCAATTATAATTGGAGGATTTGGAAACTGACTTGTCCCATTAATATTAGGAGCCCCTGATATAGCCTTTCCTCGAATAAATAATATAAGATTTTGATTATTGCCACCTTCTCTTTCCCTCTTATTAATAAGAAGAATTGTAGAAAGAGGAGCCGGAACTGGGTGAACAGTTTATCCACCTTTATCCTCCAATATTGCCCATGGAGGATCTTCTGTTGATCTTGCAATTTTTAGTCTACATTTAGCAGGAATCAGATCAATTTTAGGTGCAGTAAATTTTATTACAACAGTTATTAATATACGACCTACGGGTATAACTTTTGACCGTATACCTTTATTTGTATGAGCAGTAGTAATTACAGCCCTATTATTACTCCTCTCTTTACCAGTTCTTGCTGGAGCAATTACTATATTATTAACAGACCGAAATCTGAATACATCATTTTTCGACCCAGCAGGAGGAGGAGACCCTATCCTCTACCAACACTTATTTTGATTCTTTGGACATCCAGAAGTTTACATTCTAATTCTTCCTGGATTTGGAATAATTTCCCACATTATTAGACAAGAAAGAGGAAAAAAGGAAGCCTTTGGAACTTTAGGAATAATTTATGCTATAATAGCAATTGGATTACTAGGATTCGTAGTGTGAGCTCATCATATATTCACAGTAGGGATAGACGTTGATACTCGAGCTTATTTTACTTCAGCTACTATAATTATTGCTGTTCCAACAGGAATTAAAATTTTTAGTTGATTAGCTACACTTCATGGAACCCAAATTAATTACACACCTTCAACTTTATGGGCTTTAGGGTTCGTATTTTTATTCACAGTAGGGGGATTAACCGGCGTAGTCTTAGCCAATTCATCTATTGATATTATTTTACATGATACTTATTATGTGGTAGCACATTTTCATTATGTTCTTTCTATAGGAGCTGTATTTGCTATTATAGCAGGGTTAGTACACTGATTCCCTTTATTTACAGGATTGACATTAAATAATAAATTTTTAAAAATTCAATTTTTTATTATATTTATTGGAGTTAATCTTACATTTTTCCCTCAGCATTTCCTAGGATTAAGAGGTATACCTCGACGATACTCAGACTACCCTGATGCTTATACTCTATGAAATATCATTTCATCAATTGGATCTTTAATTTCCTTAGTAAGAGTATTAATTCTTTTATTTATTATCTGAGAAAGAATAAGATCTCAACGTAAGGTTTTAACTTCAATACAAATAACTTCTTCAATTGAATGACTTCAAAGTCTCCCTCCCGCTGAACATAGATATTCTGAGTTGCCTATACTTTCTGCATCTTTCTAATATGGCAGATTAGTGCATTGAACTTAAACCTCAAATATAAAGCTTAAACTTTTTTTAGAAATTGCAACATGAAAAACCCTCCTTCTTCAGGATAGCTCATCACCTTTAATAGAACAACTTTCATTTTTTCATGATCATACTTTATTAGTATTAGTAATTATTACAATTTTAGTCGGACAATTAATACTAAATCTTTTTTTTAATAAATTTACTCATCGATTTCTTTTAGAAGGACAAATAATTGAAATTATTTGAACAGTCTTACCAGCAGTAACCCTTATTTTTATTGCTCTACCTTCCTTACGATTAATTTACATTTTAGATGAAGTTAATAATCCTATTACTACTATTAAAACAATTGGACATCAATGATATTGATCTTACGAATATTCAGATTTTAAAAATATTGAATTTGATTCCTACATAATCCCTATTAATGAAATAAAACCTTTTAATTTTCGTCTTTTAGATGTAGATAACCGAGTAGTAATTCCATTTCAATCACAGATTCGGATATTAATCTCATCCGCAGATGTAATTCATTCTTGAACTATTCCATCTCTAGGAGTGAAAATTGATGCGTCCCCTGGACGGTTAAATCAAATTAGTTTCACTTCTAACCGAACAGGATTATTTTACGGTCAATGTTCAGAAATTTGTGGTGCTAATCATAGATTTATACCTATTATTGTAGAAAGAATTAATCCTAAATTCTATATTAAATGAGTTTCTAAAATAATAGAAATTTCATTAGATGGCTGAAGGCAAGCGCTGGTCTCTTAAACCATTTTATAATAACTTAGCAATTATTTCTAATGAAAAATTTAGTTAAATTATAACATTAGTTTGTCAAACTAAAATTATTAAATATTAATAATTTTTAATTCCTCAAATAATACCTTTAAATTGAGTCACTTTATTCATTTTTTTTTCTATAACATTAATTATCACTAATTCAATTAATTATTATTCATTTATGTATAATATTAAAACATTTAAAACTTTTAAAAAAAAAATTAATTTAAATTGAAAATGATAGCAAATCTTTTTTCTTCTTTTGACCCATCAACTAATTTAAATCTTTCTTTAAACTGACTAAGAACAATTTTAGTTTTCTTATTTATCCCTATAGGGTTTTGACTTATCCCTAGACGATTAACAATAATCTGAATATTAATTATTAATACCTTACATAAAGAATTTAAAATTTTATTAGGTAATAATTCTATTAAAGGAAGAACATTAATTTTTATTTCAACATTTGCTCTAATTTTATTTAATAACTTTTTAGGATTATTTCCTTATATTTTTACTAGATCTTCACATTTAACTATAACTTTAACCTTAGCCTTACCTTTATGACTTTCTTTTATAATTTACGGTTGAATCAATAATACAATTCATATATTTGCACATTTAGTGCCTCAAGGGACACCCCCAGTTCTTATACCTTTTATAGTCTGTATTGAAACTATTAGAAATATAATTCGACCGGGAACATTAGCAGTTCGACTTTCAGCTAATATAATTGCAGGACATTTACTAATAACTTTATTAGGAAATACTGGACCAGCTTTATCAATTAGATTAATTAATATTTTAATTATTGTACAAATTTTACTATTAACTCTTGAATCAGCTGTTTCTATTATTCAATCCTATGTATTTGCAGTTTTAAGAACTCTATACTCTAGAGAAGTAAATTAATGAGAACACATAAAAACCATCCATTCCATCTTGTTGATGTTAGACCATGACCTTTACTAGGAGCTTTCGGAGCAATAATTACTATAATAGGTATAATTAAATGATTTCATCTTTATTCTCCTAATCTTTTATTTTTAGGTATTACAATTACTTCCTTAATTATATATCAATGATGACGAGATGTAACTCGAGAAAGAACATACCAAGGACACCATACTTTAAACGTAGCTTTAGGTATACGTTGAGGAATAATTTTATTTATTACATCCGAAGTATTCTTTTTTGTATCATTTTTTTGAGGATTTTTCCACAATTCATTAGCACCTTCTATTGATATCGGAATAATTTGACCCCCAAAAGGAATTTCTACATTTAACCCTATTGAAATCCCTTTACTTAATACTTTAATTTTATTAAGTTCAGGATTAACAGTAACCTGAGCTCACCATAGATTAATAGAAAACAATTTTAAGCAAACTACTCAAGGTCTTTTATTAACAGTTATTTTAGGAATCTACTTTTCTTTCCTGCAAGGATTAGAATACATCGAAGCACCTTTTACAATCTCTGATGCTATCTATGGATCATCATTTTTTATAGCAACGGGATTCCATGGATTACATGTTATTATTGGAACAACTTTTTTATTAATTTGCTTAATTCGACATTTAAAAAATCACTTCTCTTGTATTCATCATTTTGGTTTTGAAGCTGCAGCTTGATACTGACATTTTGTTGATGTAGTTTGATTATTCCTTTATATTTCAATTTACTGATGAGGTAGATATTTATATAATATAAAAATTATATTTGACTTCCAATCAAAAAATCTAAGTAATTAGTATAAATAATTAAAACCTTAATTATATTATCTTTAATAATTTTATTCATTAATTTAATATTAATTGTAATCCTCAACTTAATTAGAAAAAAAACATTTTCAGACCGAGAAAAAAGAAGGCCATTTGAATGTGGATTTGACCCTAAATCATCAGCACGTTTACCATTTTCTTTACAATTTTTTTTAATCGCTATAATTTTTTTAATTTTTGATGTAGAAATTACACTTTTGATACCAATAATTATTTCTTTAAAAATTTCTAATATTTTAAATTATAGAATAATCATTACTTATTTTATTTTAATTTTAATTATCGGCCTCTATCATGAATGAAGCCAAGGAGCCTTAAATTGAGCTATTTAGGATAATAGTTAAATATAACATTTAATTTGCATTTAAAAAGTATTGATTATTCAATTTATCTTTAATAAGAAGCAAAAATTTGCATTTAGTTTCGACCTAAAAATTTGATATATTTTATCCTTATTTTAATTGAAACCAAAATAGAGGTATACTACTGTTAATAGTAAAATTGAGTCTTCTCCAATTAAAGAAATATGAAATTCAAGAATAAGCTTCTAACTTAATTCTTAAGCGATGAAATTTCGTTTATATTTCTATTTATATAGTTTAAAAAAAACGTTATATTTTCACTATAAAAATAGATTCAATCTTATAAATTTATTTAAAAATTAAAAAATTTCCTTAATATCTTCAATATTATGCTCTATATAAGCTATTTAAATTAAAAAATATTTACCACTAAAAAGATTAATCAAATTAATATCAATATAAAATAAATTTTTAGGTGATTAATTGATAAAAATTGAAAAAATTTTGATAAAGAAATTATTTTTTTAGATAAATTTTTTCTTCCATAATATTCTCTTCAGCCTTGGTCAAATAATTCATAATAAGATCTTCCTAATTTAATAGGATAATAATTAATCCCTAATGTAGAAATTAAAGGTATATTTCATATTAAAGATAAAAAAAAACTTACATTTTTAAATTTTAAAGCCTTAGAAGAATAATTCAATTTAAATTTAGAAATTTCTAAGCCTAGTCAAGCCCCTAATAAAATCATAATTAAAGTTATTATTTTTATAATAAAGCTTAAACAAATAAAATAAGGAGTAGAAAATATTGTTCATATAAGAATTCTTCCTATTATTACAACAAAAAAAATTAAACCACTTATTCCCTTTAATATAATAAATCCCTTATCTCTAATATAATTTATAGATAAAAAATTAAAATTACCAAATAATGAGTAATATGACAATCGTATTCTATATATAACTGTAAGACCGATTGATACATAAAAAATCAGATAAATAAAAATATTTAATACTTGTATAGATATAAATTCAACAATTAAGTCCTTTGAATAAAACCCTGATAAAAATGGTAATCCACATAAAGATAAATTTCTAATATTAAAAAATACACAAGTTAAAGGCATATTTTGAATTAACCTACCCATATAACGAATATCTTGACAATTACTCAAATTATGAATAATATTTCCTGCACATATAAACAATAAGGCCTTAAATAAGGCATGAGTTAAAAGATGAAAAAAAGCTAATTTATAATCGCCTAAAAATAAAATTCTTATTATTAAGCCTAATTGTCTTAAAGTTGAAAGGGCAATAATTTTTTTTAAATCATATTCAAAATTTGCCCCTAATCCTGATATAAATATAGTTATTCTTGAAATAAAAAGTATAATAAATATTATAGTTGAATTAAAAGAAAAATTAAAACGAATTAATAAGTAAACCCCAGCAGTGACTAAAGTCGAAGAATGAACTAAAGAAGAAACAGGAGTAGGTGCTGCTATAGCAGCCGGAAGTCAGGAAGAAAATGGAATCTGAGCTCTTTTAGTTATTGCAGCTAAAATAACTAAAATTCTAATATATTCTATAATATAATCAGTTTTGAAAAAATCTAAATAATAAATATAATTTCATCTACCAAAATTTAATATTCATGCAATAGATATTAGTAAAGCAACATCACCAATTCGATTAGAAAGAGCTGTTAATATCCCGGCATTATAAGACTTTACATTTTGATAATAAATTACTAAACAATATGAAACTAACCCTAACCCATCTCAACCTAAAAGAATTCTAATTAAATTTGGGCTAATAATTAATAGTATTATTGATAAAACAAATATTACTACTAATAAAATAAAACGATTTAAATTTAAATCACCATGTATATATTCATCTCTATAAAAAATTACTATAGAAGAAATAAACAAAACAAATCTTATAAATAATAATGATATTCAATCTAACAAAATTGTTATACAAATTATTCTAGAATTCAAGCTAATTAAATTATATTCAATTATTAATCTTCAATCTATAATTATAAAATATAACCTTAAAAGAAAAAACGAAATTGAAAAAAATAAAAATCTTAAAAAATAAATTTTACAAATCTTAATTATTTAAAATAGAATTCTATATCATTGAAATCACAAATCAATATTTTTATTAAACTATTTAAATTAAATTCAAAATAAAAAATAATCTGAACCTAAAATTAAAATATTTAAAGGAAGTCAATGTAAAAATATAAGAAGGTACTCTCGCCTATACCCTGAATAAAAAGAGTATATACCCGAATATAAGGAACCATGTTGTCTAAAAGAATATAGAAATAATGAATATACTGCTCTAAAAAATGACATTAATGATAAAAAAACTATTCTTAAAACTCTATAAGAAACCAATCTATTAATTAAAAGAATTTCACCTAATAAATTAAATGAAGGAGGAGCAGCTATATTCGATGAACATAACAAAAATCATCATAAAGATATACTAGGAATAATATTAATTATACCCTTATTTAAATAAAGTCTACGACTAGAAAGCCGCTCATACGTAAAATTTGCTAAACAAAATAAACCTGACGAACAAAGTCCATGAGCTAACATTATTACTAACCCACCTCATATCCCTCAAATATTTATAGTTATAATCCCGGATAAAACTATTCCTATATGAGCTACAGAAGAATAGGCCACTAAAGATTTAATATCTCTTTGACGAATACAAATTAAAGAAACAATAAAACCTCCTAATAATCTAATATTAATAAAAATAAAATTAATTTTTATTCCAATTTCTATAAATAAAACTATTATACGTATTATACCGTAACCCCCTAATTTTAATATAATACCTGCTAAAATTATTGACCCAGAAACAGGAGCTTCAACATGAGCTTTAGGCAATCATAAATGAACAAAAAATATAGGTATTTTAACTAAAAATACTATATTAATACATAAATAAATATAAATATTATTAAAATTAAATTTTAAATAATAAAAATCTAAAGAACCAATATTTTCATATATATAAAAAATTGAAATTATCATAGGTAAAGAAAATAATAATGTATAAAATAATAAGTATATCCCTGCCTCAATACGCTCAGGTTGATAACCTCAACCAATAATTAATATTAATGTAGGAATTAATCTAATTTCAAAAAATAAATAAAAAATAAATAAATTTATAGAGCTAAAAGCTAAAAATAACCTTAATAATAAAAACATTATTACTATTAAAAATAATACATAATAATTATTATATTTAAATAATTTTTCTCTAGCTAATAATATTAACGAACAAATTCATAATCTTAATAAAACTAAAGTAAAAGATAATAAATCACAACCAAAAAAATAAGAAATATTAATTATTAAATAATTAAAACTAATATATTTCAAAAATAAAAATGTTAAAATAAAAAATAAAAATTGCACTAATCAAAAATTATTAAATAATAAAGGAATCATAAATAATATTATAAAAATTATTTTTATCATAAAGAATTTATAGTCAAAATATAATCGTTACCATGAACACGAATTATAGATACCAAAACAGATAACCCTAACGCACCTTCACAAACTCTTATTGTCAAAAAAATTATACTAAATAAATAATCATAAGTTATTGTATTTAAATACAAAAATAAATTTAAATACAAAGATAAAACAATAAATTCTAATCTTAATAATATTAATAATAAATGTTTACGCTTAGAAGAAAAAACAATTACCCCTCTTAAAAATATAAAAATAGAAATTAATAAAATTATCATTAAAGTTTTAATAATTTAATAAAAATATTGGTCTTGTAAACCAAAAATAAGGAAACTTTTAAAACTTCAGAGAAAAGAAAACTCTTATCTTTAATCTCCAAAATTAAAATTTTTTATAAACTATTCTCTGTATTTTTTTTATAATTATATCTATTCTTATTATATCAATAATTTTTATATTCTTAAATCACCCCCTTTCTTTTGGATTAATTCTTCTTATTCAAAGAATTTTAATTTCTTTAAGAACAGGATTAATATATTATAATTTTTGATTTTCTTATATTTTATTTTTAATCATAGTTGGAGGAATACTAATTTTATTTATTTATATAACAAGAATTGCTTCTAATGAAAAATTTAAATTTTCTATAAAAATATTTTTTTTTACTTGTATATCATTAAGAATAATTTTTGTTATTAATTTATTTTTTGATCAATATTTTGCTTATTATATAAGAATTATAACTCAAAATTTTATATTTATTAACAACTATTCAATAAGAAAATTTATTAATTTTCCTAATAATTTAATTTTATTTACAATTATTAATTATTTACTTTTAACTTTAATTGCAGTAGTAAAAATTTCTAAAATTGAATATGGACCTTTACGACAAATATTTTAATGTTAATCCCTTTACGAAAAAAATCGCCTCTTTTCAAAATTGTCAATAATTCTTTAATTGACCTTCCAACTCCCTCAAATATTACTACTATGTGAAACTTTGGATCCCTATTAGGACTATGCCTAATAATTCAAATTATTACAGGATTATTTTTAGCCATACACTATTGTCCTAATGTAGAATTAGCTTTTAATAGAGTGGCTCATATTTGCCGAGATGTAAATTATGGGTGGCTAATTCGAACATTACATGCTAACGGAGCATCATTTTTTTTTATTTGTATTTATACCCATATTGGCCGTGGAATTTATTATGGATCTTATAATTTAATATTAACATGAATAGTAGGTGTAACAATTTTTTTTTTAGTAATAGGAACAGCTTTTTTAGGATATGTTCTTCCCTGAGGCCAAATATCTTTTTGAGGAGCAACTGTTATTACAAATTTACTTTCAGCTATTCCTTATTTAGGTATAACGATTGTTCAATGAGTTTGAGGAGGATTTGCTGTTGATAATGCAACATTAACTCGATTTTTTACATTCCATTTTTTATTTCCTTTTATTGTCTCAGCTTTAACTATAATCCATCTTCTATTTTTACACCAAACTGGATCTAATAACCCTCTAGGAACAAAAAGAAATATCGATAAATTACCATTTCACCCATATTTCTCATTCAAGGATATTTGTGGATTTTTAATTATAACATTTATCTTAATTTTATTAACTTTAATAGACCCAAATCTTTTAGGAGACCCAGATAATTTTACTCCAGCTAACCCTTTAGTTACTCCTGTTCATATTCAACCTGAATGATACTTTTTATTCGCTTATGCAATTTTACGATCAATCCCTAACAAATTAGGAGGAGTAATTGCTTTAGTAATATCAATTGCTATTTTATATATTTTACCTTTCACAAATAAGAAAAAAATTCAAAGTAACCAATTCTACCCAATTAACAAAACTATATTCTGAATCCTTGTTTCAATAATTTTATTATTAACATGAATTGGGGCACGCCCAGTAGAAGATCCTTATATTATTTTAGGACAAATTTTAACAGTCTCATATTTTCTTTATTATATTATTAATCCCTTAATTAGTAATTTTTGAGATAAAATTATTTTTAATAACTAATTAATGAACTTGTATAAGTATATACCTTGAAAGTATAAAAAAGAGTAAATCCTCTATTAATTTATACTAAATTTTATTAACTAAATTATTTCAATAAAAATAAATATTTTTAAACTCAAATATAATAATAATAAATTTAAAGAAACAGGTAAATATCTTTTTCAAGATAAATATATTAATTTATCATAACGAAAACGTGGCAAAGTACCACGAACTCAAATTCAAAAAAATGATACAAATACTAATTTCATAAAAAATATTCACGATAATAAATTACCACCTATAAATAAAAAAACTCTTAATATTCTTATAAATAAAATTCTTGAATATTCAGCTAAAAATAATATTGCAAATCCCCCACTTCTATATTCAACATTAAACCCTGAAACTAACTCAGACTCCCCCTCAGCAAAATCAAAAGGAGTCCGATTAGTTTCAGCTAACCCAGATACTAATCATATTATACATAAAGGAAATATAATAAATAAAAATCAAATATTTAATTGAAACTTTATTAAATCAAAAATATTTACATTCAAAATTAAAAATATAAAAGATATTAAAATTAAAGCTAAACTAACTTCATAAGAAATAGTTTGAGCCACAGACCGTAAACTCCCTAATAAAGAATAATTAGAATTAGAAGATCATCCTGCTAACATAATTGAATAAACTCTTAATCTAGAAACTCTTAAAAAAAATAATAAAGAAAAATTAAAATTTAAATTTAAAGTAATAAAAGGCATACATATCCAAATTAATAAAGATAAAAATAAATTAATTACTGGACATAAATAATATAAATTAAAATTTGATATATAAGGATAAATTTGTTCTTTAGAAAATAATTTAATAGCATCACTAAAAGGTTGAACTAACCCAATAAAACCAACTTTATTAGGACCTTTACGAATTTGGATATACCCTAAAACTTTACGTTCAAGTAGAGTTAAAAATGCAACACCAATTAATACACAAACTAATAAAATTAAAGAAGAAATAATTATTAATAAATAATCTTGTAATATCAATATTATTTATGATATAAATCATATTCTTAGATTCTAAATCCAAAGCACTAATCTGCCAAAATAATACTATTATTCTTAAAATAAATTATAAATTTAATATTTGGTCCTTTCGTACTAAAATATTATTTTTTATTAAAGATAGAAACCAACCTGGCTCACACCGGTTTAAACTCAGATCATGTAAAATTTTAAAGGTCGAACAGACCTAAGCTTTTAGCTTCTACACCAAAACTTAATTTTAATCCAACATCGAGGTCGCAATCTTTTTTTTCGATTTGAACTCTCAAAAAAAATTACGCTGTTATCCCTAAGGTAATTTAATCTTTTAATCAAAACATTTGGATCATATATTCATAAATAAATGATTTTTTAATAAAAAAAGTTTATTTAATTTTTTAATCACCCCAATCAAATATAAATAATAAAATTAATTTATTAATTCTTAAAATAAATTTTTTCATTTATATAAAACTCTATAGGGTCTTCTCGTCTTTTAATTAAATTTAAGCTTTTTAACTTAAAAATAAAATTATAAAAAATTTAATATGAGACAGAAATTTTTTCATCCAACCATTCATTCCAGCTTTCAATTAAAAAACTAATGATTATGCTACCTTTGCACAGTCAAAATACTGCGGCCATTTAAACATTGTTCATTGGGCAGGCTAGACCTTAAATTATAGTCAAAAGGACATGTTTTTAATAAACAGGTGAAAAATTTATTTGCCGAATTCCTTATATTAACATTTAACTATTAATACTAAATACAAAATATTATACTAATTTCATCATAATAACTTAATAATTTAAATTAAAAAAAACTTTTTTATAAAAAACTTAAAATTTATATAAATAATAAAAATTAAATAATTAATTATAACATTATTTTAAAAATAGAAAATTCTAATCCTATATTTTATTTTAAAAATATAAATTTTTAAAAATTTATTTAAAAGCTCATCCCTTTAAATATTTAATTAATCAATTAATAAACTAAAAAATTAACTTATTAATTTAAATTAAATAAAATTAAATTTTTTTCTAAAAAAACTAGATATATTTAAAAACGTATAACGTTTCATTTCTAACTTAATATTTTAAATATTTATTTTACAATAAAATTTATAATAAGTTAGCTCTTTTAAATTCGAGAAATTTTTATATAAAAATATTATTTAATCAACCCTGATACACAAGGTACTAAAAATAAATTATTCTTTATTAAATATTATAACATTCTTTCACAATACTAATTAACTATAATTAAAAATATTTTTTCATAAAATTTACTAAAAATTAATTTTTTTATTTTAATTAAATAAGAAAATCTTTTAAATAAATAAATTTTTTTATTCAAATTAAATTGAATCTCACAATTAACTTTTTAATGTAAATAAAATGCTTTTATCAAGCTCTAATTTGATCTTTCTAGGCACACTTTCCAGTAAGCCTACTTTGTTACGACTTATTTCACTTTATAGTGAAAGCGACGGGCGATATGTGCATATTTTAGAGCTTTAATCATATTAATTAAATTATTAATATTACTATCAAATCCAATTTCATTTTAAATTTAAAATTAATTTTCCAAAAATAAATTTAATGTAACCCATTTCTTTTTATGTATAAACTGCACCTTGATCTGATTTATTTTTTAATAAAAATTTTTGAATATTTAAATTCTAATAAAATATTCAAACTACGACGATATACAAATTAATAACATAAATATTTAAAATCGTGGACTATCAATTATAGAACAGGTTCCTCTGAATAGACTAAAATACCGCCAAAATCTTTAATTTTCAAGAACATAACTATTACTAATTAAGAATAAAAAATTTACACCTTAAATAATAGGGTATCTAATCCTAGTTTTAAATTAAGATTTCTTATATCATTTAAAATTAATTATACTAATTTAAATTTAAAATTTCACCTAATAAATTCAAATATTATAAAAATAAATTTAAAATTTAATAAATCTAAAAAAATTAAATTAAATTATCTGTGTAACCGCAACTGCTGGCACAAATTTTGTCAATTTTTAATATTATTTCCAAATCTAAATCTCTTTAATATTTAAAATGTTATACTGCTAACGAATTATTTAAATAAAATTAAAACCTTACATATAAAATAAAAATAAAACCTAATTATTAAGCTAGAATAAAACTTTATTTTAAACTAAAGATTTTTAAACATGATATTATACCCATTTTCATAAAACAAAATTTTTTTATTTTTAAACCAAAAAATTATTTGAATTGTATTTTATACAAATTAATAATAACAGAAACGGTATAACTGTTAATTATATAAGATAATAAAATAAAGTAGCTACATCCTAAAAAAACAACCAATAAATTAAAATTCAAATTTAAATTATAACTCATTATAAAAAATAATCTCAAATTTAATTTAATAGCCAAATTTAAATTTTAGTGCCCGCTAAAATCTAACTTCAAATCCAACTCGAAAGTCAAATCTTAATCTAGTCATTTTTTGTACGTAATTTCATAAAACAACTACTAAAATCCAACTCGAAAGTCAAATCTTAATCTAGTCATTTTTTGTACGTAATTTCATAAAACAACTACTATTTAATACAACAATCTAATCAAAATTCAAATTTAAATAATAAATTTAAATTAAAATAAATACAAATTTATATTTTCATATAAATATAAATTTAAATTTGAATTCAAGTTAAAATTCTTAAAATTTTAAAAAAATTTCTTAAAAATTAGTCTTAAAATTTATACCAAAAAAATTTTTAAAAATTTTTTTTTGTTCAGATTTTTTCAAACAGTAAATTACTGATTTTTTAAAATAACTCAATTTACTATTAAATTATTTTAAAATTTAAATTTGAATTTACTATCTAAATAATTTTTAAAAATATTTTTTATTATTTCTAATCTTTTTTGTTTTTTTAAAACTTTAAAGTTTATTAAAAATCTTGTAAACATTACAATTTAACCTAATAATGCCTAACTAATTATTATAATTGTATAAAAAATAAAGAATAATTTATAATTAATTATTAAACTAAAATTCAAGTCAAAATATTAACAACTTAAAAAGATATATAAAATTAATTTTATAAAATTTTGTCTTAAAAAATTAATTTAAATATTGTAAAATATTAGTTCTAAATAAAAAGTTTTCTTTATATTAATTCCTATTATAAATTATTAATACATATAAATAATTAAATAAAAGGAGAGTTTTTTTTTTTTCATTAAAAATTATATTTTATATTAATAATAAAGTTTTTAATATTATATTAATAATTATATATTAATTGTATTTATTTATTATTAATAATTATATTAGTAATGATTATATATTAATATATAATTTATATATATATATATATTAATATTAAATAATTAAAATGAATTAATTAATAAATATTATAATGAATTATAGATAGACTTGGTATGAATAAACAAATATTTTATTAATTTTCTTTTTTCTTTTCCAATAAGCTAATACTTATCTTATACGATAATTGTAGATTTATTTTAAGTAAGGATAAATAGACATACCTTTTTTTTTAACTATTTATTTAAAATTATATTATATATATATCTATGTTATATTAATATACTTACTATATATTAATATTCATTAATATTTATATTAAATAAATTGATAAATAACCCCTTATTAATTAATTAAATATTTTAGTGATATATTTATTAAATATTTATATACGCGTACGTAAGAAAGTAAATTCCCTATTTTAACCCCGCATATTTAACTTTTTCCCCCAAAACAGAAATTTCTAACCCTCAAAATTCCAAAAATTTTTGGAAAATTTTTAACGTCCTTAAAATCACGTTAAATTACATTACTTCTTTTTATTAACAATTTAAATTTAAATCCAAAGTAAAATTATATGTTTAATCAAAACACATTTTTCTTAAATATAATAAAAA